CTTTGTATTATCCAGTTTAGATACCTCTTTATGCATAGTTCTACCCCTATCTAATTCAGAAATAGAACTAGTTGTTTTATTTAATCTATTTATATATATTTATTTGAAAAAGAATTCGAATGGAAAAACATAGGCATTCTCAAGTCGACTACGACCGTATATCTTATTAGAGAATAATATTGCTTCGATTCTAATTGTTATTTAAATCTTTTTTTTATAACTAAGTAATTTTTTTATAACTAACTTAAACTTATTCTGTTATTTGATGAATTGTAACTTTTTGAATGGTTTGAGTTAAAATATTTGTCAAAGACGTAGGACTTATAGTAAGTAGAAATTTAAAATTAGAAAAAAATCTTAGTCGACTTAGTGTACTTGATTTTTCTTATTAACCCCTTCGAAAGAGATAAGATCTGTTGAATCGAAACCAATTGCAAATATAAAGGCTTCTTTTATGGAACATACATATCAATATGCGTGGATCATACCTTTTGTTCCACTTCCCATTCCTCTATTAATAGGAGTTGGCCTTCTACTTTTTCCAAGAGCAACCAAAAATCTTCGGCGTATCTGGGCTTTTCTAAGTGTTTTCTTACTAAGTATAGTCATGATTATGTCCATTGATCTGTCTATTCAACAAATAAATAGGAGCTTTATATATCAATATATATGGTCTTGGGTCATTAATAATGATTTTTCTTTCGAACTCGGATGTTTGATCGATCCACTTACTTCTATTATGCTAATATTAATTTCTAGTGTTGGAATTATGGTTCTTATATATAGTGATAATTATTTGTCTCATGACCAAGGATATTTGAGATTTTTACTTATATGAGTTTTTTAGTACTTCCATGTTGGGATTAGTTATTAGTTCTAATTTAATACAAATTTATCTTTTTTGGGAATTAATTGGAATGTGTTCGTATTTATTAATAGGCTTTTGGTTTACAAGGCCTGTTGCAGCAAATGCTTGTCAAAAAGCATTTGTAACTAATCAGTAGGAGATTTTGGTTTCTTATTAGGAATTTTAAGTTTTTATTGGATAATAGGAAGTTTTGAATTTCAAGATTTTTTGAAATATCTAATAACTTGATCTATAATAATGAGATCAATCTTTTATTCCTTATTTTTAGTGCTCCTTTATTATTTATTGGTGCAGCTGCTAAATCTGCGCAATTCCCTCTTCACGTATGGTTACCTGATGCTATGGAGGGACCGACTCCTATATCGGCTCTTATCCACGCTGCCACTATGGTAGCAGCGGGTATTTTTCTTCTAGCTCGTCTTCTTCCTATTTTTATAGCCATACCTTATATAAAAAATGGCATTTCTTTCATTGCTATAATAACGTTATTTTTAGGAGCTACTTTAGCACTTGCTCAAAAAGATATTAAGAGAGGTTTAGCCTATTCTACAATGTCTCAATTAGGATATATTATGCTAGCAATTAGTATGGGATCTTATCGAACTGGTTTATTTCATTTAATTACTCATGCGTATTCAAAAGCATTATTGTTTTTAGGATCTGGATCAGTTATTCATTCAATGGAAACTGTTGTTGGATATTCTCCTGATAAAAGTCAGAATTTAGCTCTTATGGGGGTTTAAGAAAACACGTACCAATTACAAAAATTGCTTTTTATTAGGTACACTTTCCCTTTGTGGTATTCCACCCCTTGCCTGTTTTTGGTCTAAGGATGAAATTCTTAACGATAGCTGGTTGTATTCACCCATTTTTGCAATAATAGCTTGGTCGACAGCAGGGTTAACCGCATTTTATATGTTTCGAATCTATTTACTTACTTTTGAGGGCCATTTTAATACTCATTTTCAAAATTATAGTGGTAAGGAAACTAACTCGTTCGCCTCAATTTCTCTATGGGGAAAAAGCCGTTTAAAAACAATTAACAAAAGTGTTTTTTCGAAACCCTATTAAGAATCACTAGTAATGAAAATCCTTCTTTTCTTTGAAGAAAAAGAAGATATATTACAATGAGAATCTAAGAAAAAATATACAACCCTTTATCAGTATTTTTGCCAATAAGAAGATTTTTTTATATCCTTATGAATCAGATGATATTATTTTATTTTGTCTACTTCTATTGACTTTATTTGCTTTGTTTGTTGGAGCGATAGGAATTTCTTTCGATCAATCTGTAATGGGTTTGGATATATTGTCTAAATGGTTAACTCCATCGATAAATCTTTTACATCCAAATTTAAAAAATTCTCCGAATTTTTCTGAATTTCCACAGGATACAATTTTTTCCGTCAGTATAGTTTATGTTGGAATATCTATCGCACTTTTTTCTATAAACCTGTTTATTCATGTTTTCAAAATTTGGAATTAATTAATTCTTTTGGTAAACTATTCTCTAAGAGACTTTTGCTGATAAAATTAGAAGTGTCATATATAATTGGTCATATAATTGTGGTTACATAGATGCTTTTTATACAGCATTCTTAACAGGAGGAATAAGAGTCTTGGTGGAAATAACTCATTTTTTTGATAGACGATTAATTGATGGAATTACGAATGGAATGGGTGTTCTGAGTTTTTTCTAGGCGAAGCTATTAAATACCTGGGGGGTCGTGTCTCTTCTTATCTTTTCTTTTATTCATTTTATCTATCTATTTTTTTATTCATCTTCTACTTATTTTATTTTTATATTCTTTTTTAAAATCTAGAAAGAATTAAAATATCCATATGCATTAATTTTTCTAATTTTTCAAAGAAAATTAGTAAATATAAAAAAGATTAATAATAGTAAAGAAATGACTCAAATTTCGTTTCTGAATCTTTCTAGACTATCGAAAATTAATTAGTCATTTTCTTTTCTATTTCACGGAATGTTTTATTTGTAATATACATCTAATTTTAAGATATTGATTACTATTGATATACAACAAGCTCATATTTTTTTCAGTACCTTTTCTTAATGATGAACAAGATCAAGTTGGTAGGGATTAAAATATCCCTTCATTTCTATGATCACGGATCCTAAAAGGCCCCTTGACTATTATGTATAAATGGGTTTGAATCTATTTGTATAGATTAATAGGAGAGGGGCGCATTCAATATCTTCGTAAAAATACGAAGAATAGGGTTTTCTTTGGTGCCATAAGATCGAATTGTACAAAAAATAAAAATTGGGGATAATTCAGTTTTGACTCAAATTTCTGATTAGTAATCAGGAAATCTCTCTAAAAGAGTGAATTCTTTTTTTTTTTTTTTAGAGAAAAATGGGTTTTTAGATCTTTAGCACAGTACATAGATTCTGGATCGATTCAGAATTAAATAATATCTTCGATACCTTTTTATTTTATTTGTTTTCGACTTAGAACTTTTTTATAGTAAAAAAAATTCCCTTTGAATAATAGATGTCTTTCACATCCAACTCGAATAATGAGTAACCTTTGTATTTTAAAATGGGAGTTCCAAAAAAACGTACCTCGATCTCAAAAAAGCGTATTCGTAAAAATATTTGGAAACGGAAAGGATATTGGGCAGCCTTAAAAGCTTTTTCGTTGGGGAAATGTCTTTCGACCGGAAATTCAAAAAGTTTTTGTGTGGGACAAAAAAATTCGACCACAAATGCAAAAGGTTTTTTTGTGCGACAAAGAAATAAGTAATCAAAAGTTGTAATAATCTGAATCGACTTGACTCAAAAGTGAAAAGTTTTGGAATTTCATTTCGAATAGAAAATTCATAATTCCATTACCTACTGTTTTGGACTAATCAATATGAAATGAAATTCTCCTCGCTCTTATGATTTGTAGAATTAAGAACTCTTCTGTTTACTGAATTCTAAAAAAAACTTTTCTTCGAAAAAACAATAAAGAAATGAATCATTAAAAAATGAAAATGAGAAAGGACATTTTTTTAGTTCTATCCCTGGATAGGGGTAGAACTATCCAGTTACAACAATTCAATCCCAGAAGATCATAAACTAGACAAAAGGTTGAAATTAAGTAAAACGGATCCCGTATAAACGAAAATAATGAACCTTCAAATCCCTATGAATTATTATTCATCAATTTGAATCTTTCCTTAAAAATACTAGATTGAGTTTACTTCTTCAATTTCGACGATTGAATATGAATAGGATATTATCTGTTTTAGCAAGCCGCCATGGTGAAATCGGTAGACACGCTGCTCTTAGGAAGCAGTGCTAAAGCATCTCGGTTCGAGTCCGAGTGGCGGCATGCCATCTTCTAAAAAAGATAGAATAGATCCTATAATGAATTCAATTTATGATTTGTATCCCTGTATCCCGTAATTAAGGGATTCCTTTATTTTTTTTTATGATATTTTTAACTTTCGAACATATATTAACTCATATTTCTTTTTCAATCGTTTCAATTGTAATTACAATTCATTTAATAACCTTATTAGTCGATGAAATCGTAAAACTATATGATTCGTCAGAGAAGGGCCTGATAGCTACTTTTTTCTGTATAACAGGATTATTAGTCACTCGTTGGATTTATTCGGGGCATTTCCCATTAAGTAATTTATATGAATCACTAATCTTCCTTTCATGGACTTTCTCCATTATTCATATCGTTCCGTATTTCAAAAAAAAAATGATTTCAGTGCAATAACCGCGCCAAGTGTTATTTTTACACAAGGCTTTACTACTTCGGGTCTTTTAACTGAAATACATCAATCCGGGATATTAGTACCTGCTCTCCAATCCGAGTGGTTAATAATGCACGTAAGTATGATGGTATTGGCTTATGGAGCTCTCTTATGCGGATCATTAGTATCCGTAGCCCTTCTAGTCATTACATTTCGAAAAGACATAAAGATTTTTTATAAAAGCAATTGTTTAGTAAATGACTCTTTTTCCTTTGACGAAATCCAATACATGAATGAAAGAAGCAATGTTTTTGGAAATACTTATTTATTTTCTGCTAAGAATTATTACAAGTCCCAATTGATTCAACAATTAGATCATTGGAGTTATCGTCTTATTAGTATAGGGTTTATCTTT